TGGAAACAGCAACCCTAGTCGCCATCTTCATATCTGGTTTACTTGTAAGCTTTACGGGGTACGCCTTATATACCGCTTTTGGGCAACCCTCTCAACAATTAAGAGATCCATTCGAAGAACACGGGGACTAGACTAGTTGAAGTAATGAGCCGCCCGATATGGGAGGCTCATTACTTCAGTTGATATAATGAAAAATCATTTCATTTTTTAGTCGGAACCTTAGGTGGTTCTCGAAAAAAGATAGCGAAAAAAATTATCCCTAAAGTCGAGACTAAAAGGAAGGTATAAACCAATGCTTCCATAGATTCGATCGTGGTTTACAATTATAGCTTTCACACCTATTCGTTTGAGTGAGGTCGTTTACCATACCATATAAAAAAGGGAAAGAATCAAAGAAAAGAAGGTGATTCAAGTCAATATTTCTCGAGTACCCTATTCAAATAAAAAAAAATAGAAGCGAAAGATACCAGAGCAATCTTGTATCAAACTGCTTGTCTCTTTGTAGTTGGGTCTCCAAGTTTTTGGAATGCTCCAAATTCCACTTGAGCATCCAAATCCGGATCAATACCAGCAAAAACATCTCTGAACAAGGTTCTAGCGCCATGCCAAATGTGTCCGAAAAAGAAGAGCAAAGCAAACGAAGCATGCCCAAAAGTGAACCAACCCCTTGGACTACTACGAAAAACACCATCGGATTTCAAAGTAGCCCGGTCTAATTCAAAAATTTCACCTAATTGTGCACGTCTAGCATATTTTTTTACAGTAGCAGGATCACTATAACTGACTCCATTGAGTTCCCCACCATAGAACTCAACAGTTACACCTACTTGTTCAACACTATACTTTGATTCTGCCCTTCGAAAAGGAACATCTGCCCTCACAATTCCGTCTCCATCTACCAAAACTACCGGGAATGTTTCAAAAAAAGTAGGCATACGACGTACAAAAAGCTCGCGCCCTTCTTTATCTCTAAAGACGGGGTGGCCTAACCATCCAACAGCTATTCCATCCCCACTGTCCATTGAACCCGCTCTGAATAATCCCCCTTTTGCCGGATTATTACCAATGTAATCATAAAAAGCTAATTTTTCGGGAATTTTAGACCAAGCTTCCGATAAACTCAGATTTTCGGCTAGTCCGGCACCAACTCTTCGATATATTTCTTGCTGGAAGTATCCCTGATCCCACTGATAACGAGTGGGACCAAATAACTCGATTGGGGTAGTTGCTGAACCATACCACATAGTTCCAGCAACAACAAAAGCTGCAAAAAAAACAGCAGCGATACTACTAGAAAGTACAGTTTCAATATTGCCCATACGTAATCCTTTGTATAGACGTTGAGGCGGACGGACACTAAGATGGAATAGGCCCGCTAATATGCCCAGTGTACCCGCTGCAATATGATGAGAAGCGATTCCTCCCGGAATAAAAGGATCAAAACCTTCCGCGCCCCACGCTGGGCTTACAGATTGTACTTTTCCAGTTAGTCCATAAGGATCGGACACCCATATTCCAGGACCATATAAACCTGTTACATGAAATGCGCCAAAGCCAAAGCAAGCCACCCCTGAGAGAAATAAATGAATTCCAAAGATCTTGGGCAAATCCAAAGAGGGTTTTCCCGTACGTTCATCACAGAATATTTCTAGGTCCCAATACACCCAATGCCATATGGCCGCCAAAAAGCACAAGCCAGAAAACACAATATGTGCACCTGCTACGCCTTCATAACTCCAAATACCTGAATTCGTTACAGTTCCTCCTGAAATACTCCAACCACCCCACGAATTGGTTATTCCTAAACGAGTCATGAAGGGTAGAACGAACATACCTTGTCTCCACATTGGATCAAGAACGGGGTCAGAGGGATCAAAAACCGCTAATTCGTATAGAGCCATAGAACCGGCCCAACCAGAAACTAGAGCCGTATGCATTATATGGACAGAAAGCAATCGACCGGGATCATTCAATACGACAGTATGAACACGATACCAAGGCAAACCCATGGAAATACCCCTTTATCAAAGAAAAATAGACACTATGTAACTTTATCGCATTGGAATATACTATGTACTTTTGAGCGGATTCTGTATGAGAAAAGGTTACTATTTATTCTATTCCGTTTAAAATAACGGAAGAATTCTGTTCGTAAGAACAAAGAGAAGCAGATCTATTCTATACCCGATAAGTACCAATACGCAATGGGAGCATCGGTCCCATTTTGTGGGAACGAATGGATGGATACTTGTTTATTATTAGAACGATTGATCCCTTCATTAAAATTTGTATTTATTCATTCTCTCTTTCTCTAAAAACCTTCCCATTTATGTATAAACTAGTAGAATAAACAGAAAAAAATGATGAAGACAATAAACTCATTCTTACGTTTCCATATTAAAGTGAAGTATAGTACTTAATTTTTTTCTTTAATTTAATGCCCATTGGTGTTCCAAAAGTACCTTTTCGGAGTCCTGGAGAGGAAGATGCAGTTTGGGTTGACGTATAGTGCGACTTGTCAGACATATTGGGTCATATGGGATTTACCCGTTTTCTCCCCCGATCGAGATATCCTCTGTTTCGCCCAAGAAATATTGTATTGATTGGTTCTTCAATCATTCGGAGCGTGAAGTGAAATTGGATCAATTTCTATTGAGGATCAATATTATCAATTAGAAGAATTTATGGTTGACTTGGACTAAAAAAATAAAATATCCAGGCTCCGTTCAGAAAATACCAAACAAATTGGTAATAGTAATATATTTACAATTACCGCTTGTAGCATAGACGATTCGTAATATTAAATTCAATTATAGGAGTGATCTCAAACTGACATGCCAACCAATATGATGAATACATCGAATAGTTTGGGAGAGGCATAAAACGAATTTTTAAAGTCGTAGCAAAAAGAAATGGTACTGAAATTATTTGTCCTATATGTGCAAATAGAATTCGGATAGATCTTTCCCCGGAGTAGAACATGAACCTAAAAGAATTGAAAGGACCCATTCAGGAACAAGAAAATGACATCGTGATTTGAATCTCGACGAAACAATACATCAATGAAAGGTTAATACAAAAAATGAAGTTCAGTAAATTCTTTTTTTTTTAGGGATATGGAAGGGAGCCAAAACTTATGTTTTTTTTTGAAAAATAGAAGAAAACCCCTTTATTTTCATTAGAAAAACGGAAATCTGTTACAAAAAAAAGAGATAGGATTGGAATCGACACATTGGTTCTTTTTTCACAATTTTTTTGAACCGTATGCATCCAAAGATGCGCGTACGGTTCAAAGGGGATACAATTTTGTCCTAATCAACCGACTTTATCGAGAAAGATTACTTTTTTTAGGCCAAGAAGTTGATAGTGAGATCTCAAATCAACTTGTTGGTCTCATGGTATATCTCAGTATAGAAGATGATACTAGGGATCTTTATTTGTTTATAAACTCTCCCGGCGGATGGGTAATACCAGGAATAGCCATTTATGATACTATGCAATTTGTTTCGCCCGATGTGCATACAATTTGCATGGGATTAGCCGCTTCAATGGGATCTTTCATTCTGGTCGGAGGAGAAATTACCAAACGTCTAGCATTCCCTCACGCTTGGCGCCAATGAGTTTTTATTTGAAAAAAAAAGAAGAAGACTATGCCTTCGCCATATCGAATGTGAATAATATGAAAAATAGGTAATAATAGCATGGCACTTCGAGTTCGATATGAACAAACTAGTATTGTTTTTCCTAACATGAGATTTTGTATCGAGATAGTAGTATGAAACAAAGGTTATTCCGATTTGATTCTTATGTATCAGGAGTACATTTCAGCGTCACAAACCCTTTTTCTTCCACACCAGAAGTCTCTTTATCTTTATGATAGTTACGTTACGAAAGAAAGAGTACGAAAATGAAAAAAAAAAAGAAACTTTGGGATTGCTAAATCACAGACGAGATAAATATAGAAAGCAACAGAACCATCATAGTATTTTTTGACTCCTACAATACGAAAGGAAGGGTGGTAAATGGATCATTCAACGATCTGGATCGGATGGATTCTATTTTTTTCTTCGATAGAATAGAAATTGAAGAGAAGGGAGGAAGAAATGCCATTGCAGAGCCGTATGCAATGCACAAAAGATGCCTGTACGGCTGTTCCATTCTATTTGTTTTTTTTTCTTCTTGTTTTTTTATCCCTTACTTTAGCCCAATCCTGCAAGATAGAAGAACCGTTCATGCATGATGTTATATCAATATTATCAGGGTCATGATTCACCAACCTGCTAGTTCTTTTTATGAGGCACAAGCAGGGGAATTTATCCTGGAAGCGGAAGAACTACTGAAACTTCGCGAAACCCTCACAAAGGTTTATGTACAAAGAACGGGCAACCCTTTATGGGTTATATCCGAAGACATGGAAAGGGATGTTTTTATGTCAGCAACAGAAGCCCAAGCTCATGGTATTGTTGATCTTGTAGCGGTCGAAAATGAAAATACTGGAGATTTCGTGTAAATACATGATTCCATTTCAAATCAGAATTCCAATTTTTCGTGATTTGATATTGAATAGAAATAATTCATAATCATCAATCATCAGGTTAAGATCGATCTAAACCAACCTATTATATTATATATATGTATGATATGCCGACAATTAAACAACTTATTAGAAACACAAGACAGCCAATAAGAAAAATCACGAAATCCCCCGCACTTCGAGGATGTCCTCAGCGTCGGGGAACATGTACTAGGGTGTATGTGCGACTCGTTTAGATCATGAGTTCGAACAAACAAAACCATTTTTCCAGTACCAATCAGCAATAGGATAGATAGAGTGGAAAAAGCCATTTTTACTATCTAAAAATGAGGATGAGGATCTATCATATACCTATATTTTTTGTGTATGAAATTTATGGTTTCCATTGGTGCAAATCCAATCACCTCAATTTGAGATGAAAAGCAATTCCCCATTGGTAGCAAATAGTTATCCATTAAGCGGAGGAAATAGTACTACAAGAAGCAAAAAGGTTATGCTCCCTTTCTTGAAAGAACGGACTAACAAGGTCAGCTACCTAGCCAACTTTCATAATTAAATGCCGTCACTGTATGGATAGCCTTTTTTGTGAAAAGATCTATTACTGTATAATTGATTGGTAGAGCCAAAGAGAGTGAACTATACAAGTTTACAATAACATTTGATTAAATGAAAGAAGAGGCTCCGGTGTATAGAGAGGACCTCACCGTTTATGAAATAACCATAGAAACGATGGAACCCACTATTTTTTGCTTTTATTTAATATCGTTAGAATTTCTTATTTCTAGGTATTTTACCTGTAAGGATTCAAAATAGTGGTTGGGAAGGTCATAGTAGCAAAAGCCATTGGAATTTATATTTTATATATCGGAATAATCCGTTTTGTTATTAATCAACCGGGGGATAAAAGGATGACTGAAAGAAGAGAAATCAATTAGTTATTCATTCATTAAAGTGTAATTTGATTCAATGACCAGAGTTAGACGAGGATATATAGCTCGGAGACGTCGAACAAAAATTCGTTTATTTGCATCAACCTTTATAGGGGCGCATTCAAGACTTACTCGAACCATTACTCAACAGAAAATGAGAGCTTTGGTTTCCTCTCATCGAGATAGAGGCAGGCAAAAGAGGGACTTTCGTCGTTTGTGGATCGCTCGGATAAATGCAGCGGCTCGTGAGAAAGGGGTATTCTATAGTTATAGTAGATTAATACACAATCTGTACAAGAAGCAATTACTTCTTAATCGTAAAATACTTGCGCAAATAGCTATATCAAATAAAAATTGTCTTTACATGATTTCCAATAAAATTATGAAATAAAAGACATTCTAAAGTCATATATAGGAATGATTGAAACCGAATTGCATTCCCCGGAGTCCATTCTCCGGGAAGATAGAATAAAAAAAATTCAGATAAGATAAGTAGTAGAAATGAACGAACATCTTTCAAAAAAAAAAAGATTTATTCTTTCCCTATTTGTTGTTTCTTATAACACAACAATAAAATCTGGATTTGAGGCTTTTCGAACAAAACATCAATCTGAGCTTGAATTCCGATTGAAGTTTTGAATCAATGGAAGAGTATATCTATTTGTTTCTGGTTCTAGGACCGGTAGTTCTAGGGATTGACTCGGCTCTCTCAAACTGTTTTTCATTATTAAGAAAAGGTAACAAAGATAAAATACGAGCTTGTTTTATAGCAATAGTAATTAATCGTTGTTGTTTCAAGGTCAATCTATTCACCCGTCTAGATAATATTTTTCCTTGTTCACTAATAAATCGACTAATTAAACTCATGTTTCTATAATCAATTCGATCCCCCGATTCAATTGGGGGAAAACGCCTACGAAAAGATCGCTTGGATTTACGAAAAGGTTGCTTGGATTTATCCATGGTTTATTCCTTATCTCTAAAATTCTATTTCTTTATTTTCTTTATTCATTTCAGATCCGACCGAAATAGGTTTTTTGTATATTCTATATTTTTATTTGTATATTATATATATATATATGTTTATGTTAAGATATGTTAAGTTCTTCCTTTTCCTGCCCCCTTGAAAGATCAAACACACGTTCGATTTATTTCTTTATTTCCCCATGAATCGTATGCTTGTGACAATATCGACAAAATTTTCTCAAGTCTAATCGACTGGGTGTATTGTGCCGATTCTTTTGAGTAATATATCTAGAAATGCCTGGCGATTCCTTATTGACACCATTTTGGACACAACTGGTACATTCCAAAATAACTCTAACTCGGATATCTTTACCCTTAGCCATGAACCCCCTTTGTATTTTTGTTTGATCAACTTAACTCTTCTGTTTTCGACCCGAACCTAAGAAGACGAAAAGAACAAAAAAGAAAAAAAATCAATATCAATAGAAGTTACTAATTAGAAATGGAATTTCTAAATATTTTGTTGTAATTCTAATTAATATTAATAGAATATTATTATATATATAGTAATAATGTAAGTAATACAATTTTTTTCTAACTATCAATTATTCCTATCCTAATTCCAGTATTTCATTTAAGTATCTTTTTTTTATGCTATGATTTCGTGGAGCTTTTTTTTTACCTTAGACTGGACCCCCTTTCCATTTCTGTTCTCCAAAATGGGATCTTAGATCCACCGGATTTTTGCTGAGGTTCAATATACTTTTTCTTTCTCTTTCCTTCCTATCCTAAAGAACTGAAAAAAAGGGGGACTAAGTTTGAGTCACGTCACGTAGAATTGTATCTCAAATTTTCTTTATTTTTTTCGCATATTAATAATATTAATATAATATTAATAACTAGAAAAAAGGGAATGACAAAGCATCCGGGAATAAACGATTAATTTCTATCAATAGACCCGCTAAAGACCCAAACCATAGAGTAGTTAGCACAGGCGCTGTGGAAAGATATGTTTTTATATCTCGCATTGAAAATCCTCCTTATTTATTGTAATACATATATGGTCAGATG